TGATACTCCAACCGCCCCATGAATTGGTTATTCCTAAACGAGTCATGAAGGGTATAACGAACATACCCTGTCTCCACATTGGATCAAGAACAGGATCAGAAGGATCAAAAACCGCTAATTCATACAGAGCCATCGAACCGGCCCAACCAGCAACCAGAGCTGTATGCATTATATGAACAGAAAGCAACCGACCGGGATCATTCAATACAACGGTATGAACACGATACCAAGGCAAACCCATGGAAATACCCCTTATATCAAAGATAAATGGACACTACGTAACTTTATTGCATTGGAAAAGACTATAATATGACTATCCTATGGACCACTCTTGTTGAGTCGATTAGTTCCGAACAAGGGTTTCTATTCTGTTGGTAATAATGGAACAATTCTGTTCGTAGGAACAAAGAGAAGCAGATTTATTCTATACTCGATAAGTACCAATACGCAATGGGGGAGTTGATCCCATTTTCTATGAGCGAATGAGTCCATACTTATTTATCATTAGAAAGACCTATTCGTAATAATTTGAGTTTATTCATTCTGTCTTTCTTTATGAATTTTTAGAATCTATGGATAAAATAAATACGATAAAAACCAATATGAATATTATAAAGACAATAAAAAAAATTGTTACGTTTCCACCTCAAAGTGAAATATAGTATTTAATTCTTTCTTTCATTTAATGCCTATTGGTGTTCCAAAAGTTATATTCCGAAATCCTGGAGATCCAATTTCATCTTGGGTTGACGTATAGTGCGACTTGTCAGATATATTGGGTCATATGGTATTTCCCCGTTCTCTCCCCCGATCGAGATATCCCCCGTTTCGCCCAAGAAAGATAAATTGAATCATCAAAAATTTGGAGCGTGAAGTGCAATTAGATCCATTTTTGAGGGGATTCATATTACTATTATCAATTAGAATAATTCAATTAGAATAATTTATGGTTGGCTTGGTTGGACTAAAAAAATGAAGTATCCAGGCTCCGTTTAGAAAAAACCCAATTGGATTGGTAAGATATCTATGATTGCTATTCATATTTTTTCTTTGTAAAGAGATCCTAATTGTCAAGCAAAGTTATCTCAACTCTAATAAATACTTGTATAAAATGAATTGAAAAAAAAAAAGAAATACAAAAAGAAATGGTAATGGGAGCATTTGTCCTATATGTACAAATCCAAATCGGGCGGATCTTTACCCGGAGTAGAGCATAAACCTAAAAAGATGAAACAGACCCATTCAGGAACAAGAAAATACCATCGCGGTTTGGATTAAATCTCGATGAAAGAATACATCAATGAGAAGTTAATTCGATAAGTTTAATGACCCTTTCTTATAACTTCGAATTTTCGAATGGAAAATCGAAAATATAAAAAAGGAGTAAAAACTCGTCTTTATTGAAAAATCGAAGAAAAGCCCTTTCGTTAGAAGTAAGAAAGAACCTTTCTAGAAAAAAAGAAAGAGGACTTGAATCTAGACATTGATTCACAATTTTTTTGAACCGTATGCATCAAAAGGCGCATGTACGGTTCCTAAGGGATACAATTTTACCCTAATCAACCGACTTTATCGAGAAAGATTACTTTTTTTAGGCCAAGGGATTAGTACCGAGCTTTCGAATCAACTTATTGGTCTTATGATATATCTCAGTATGGAGGATGAGACCAAAGAGCTGTATTTGTTTGTAAACTCTCCTGGGGGCTGGGTAATACCTGGGATCGCCATTTATGATACTATGCAATTTGTGCGACCAGATGTACATACAGTATGCATAGGATTAGCTGCTTCAATGGGATCTTTTATCCTGGTCGGAGGACAACTTACCAAACGTATAGCATTCCCTCACGCTTGGCGCCAATGAGGTTTTTATTTGAGAGAAAAAAGAAGACTATGCCTTCGCCATATGAATACTAAGTAATAATAGCATGGCACTTCGAATTCGATATGAGAAATTTTTGTATTGTTTTTTTTTCAAAACATTAGATTCTGTATCGAGAGAGTAGTATGAGATAAGGGGTATTTCCGATTTTCTCTTATCTATCGGGAGTTCAGTTCAGCGTCACAAACTTTTTTGTTTTCATGACGGAGAGTTCTTAACAATATTTATGTTATGAAAGAGTACAAAAAAAATATTTTTTCCTTATTTGATCGGATTAAAAAGAAACTTTGGGATTGCTGAATCACAGACAAAAAAAAGAAAAAATAAACATATAAAGCAACGGAGCCATCATAGTATTTTTAAATTCCTCCGAAAGGAAGGATGGCAATTTGATTATTTACCCATCTGAGTCTGATAGATTCTATTTTTCTCTTTCTTCAATAGAAAGGAGGGGGGTCAATTTTCTTGTAGAGCCGTATGCACAAAAGATGCCTGTACGGTTGTTCAATTCTATCTTTTTTCTATTCTTTATCTTTCTTTTCTCTTTGCTTTATCATGCGAGATAGGGGAAGCTTTTTTTTTGTTATATCATCAGGGTAATGATGCATGAACCTGCTAGTGGTTTTTATATGGCACAAGTAGGCGAATTTGTCGTGGAAGCGGAAGAACTGCTGAAACTGCGTGAAACCCTCACAAGGGTTTATGCAGAAAGAACGGGCAAACCCTTATGGGTTGTATCCGAAGATATGGAAAGAGATATTTTTATGTCAGCAACAGAAGCCCAAGCTTATGGAATTGTTGATTTTGTAGCGGTTCAAGGAAAATAACATGGATTTCGCGCAAATCCGTGATTTGAGATGTTATCTTCGAATTGAATATTCTATTAAATAGAAGTAATTCACCATCATTCGGTTAGGATCAATCTAAACCAACCCATCATATTATGTATACGATTCAACATGCCAACTATTAAACAACTTATTAGAAATACAAGACAGCCAATCAGAAATGTCACGAAATCCCCCGCTCTTCGGGGGTGCCCTCAGCGTCGAGGAACATGTACTAGGGTGTATGTGCGACTCGTTTAGATCATGAGCTGGCACAAAAGCACGAAAACGACTTTTACAGTATCAATGATCAGTACCGGTGAATGGGATAGGATGGAAAAAGGAACTCCATCCATTATTAAAAAAAACTTTACCATATCCCTCTATTGTGTATGAAGTTTATGGTTTCCGTTGGTGTAAATCCAATCACCTGAATTTAAGATGATAAGAAATTCTCCATTGGTAACAAATGGTTATCCATTAAGCGGAGGAAATCTTATTTAAAAAGCATAAAACATAAAGATTAGGTAGGCTCCCAATCTGGCAAGAACGGACTAAGAGGGTCAGCTACCCAGCAAACTTTCATAATTAAATACCGTTACTGTATAGGTAGATCTGATTGTGAAAGACCTATTACTGGATAATTCATGGGTAGAGCCAAAGCGTGTGAACTATACAAGTTCCCAATAACATCAATTAGTTGATTAAATATTAAATTAAAGTATAAAGTAAAGGCTCCGGTGTATAGAGAAGACCTCACCGTTTAAGAAGTAACCATAGAAACGAAGGAACCCACTATTTCTTTTTTTATTTCTTTTATTTACTATATTTTTGATACCTAGGAAAATACAATTTCTTATTTCTGTCTTATTTCGCAGTGAAATACCTAAAAAAAAAAAGAAAAAATCGTGGTCGGGAAGGTTAGAGTAGCCAAAGCCATTGGAATTTTTATTTTATACATTGGAAAAATCCGTTTTGTTATTAATAGACTAGGAAGGGGGAAAGAATAACTGAAAGAAAGGCAATCAATTAGTTATTCGTCAAAGTTTCATTTATTCAATGACCAGAATTAAACGGGGATATATAGCTCGGAGACGTAGAACAAAAATTCGTTTATTTGCATCAAGCTTTCGAGGGGCTCATTCAAGGCTTACTAGAACTATTACTCAACAGAAAATAAGAGCTTTAGTTTCGGCTCATCGGGATAGGGATAGGAAAAAGAGAGATTTTCGTCGTTTGTGGATCACTAGGATAAACGCAGTAATTCGCGAAAGGGGAGTATCCTATAGTTATAGTAGATTAATACACGATCTGTACAAGAGACAGTTGCTTCTTAACCGTAAAATACTTGCACAAATAGCTATATCAAATAGGAATTGTCTTTATATGATTTCGAACGAAATCATAAAGGAAGTAGATTGGAAAGAATCCACCAGAATAATTTAAATTGAGTTACCCGGAGAATGAACTCCGGGAGGGTAGAGTAGAAATTAGTATGAGAAAATATGCTAAAGTAGTCAAAATGAATAAACACGTTCAATTCAATAAAAACAGATTTCTTTTTTTCCGATTCATTTTTTTCTTACGACACGATACTCAAATCTAGATTCACTCAAATCTAGATTCTTGTAATTATGATTCAAGTGAAGAAAAAGTAAGCCTATTTATTTCGGGCTTTAAAACCAGTAGTTCTAGCGGTCGACTCGGTTCTTTCAAATTGTTTCTCATTATTGAGAAAAGGTAACAAAGATAAAATACGAGCTTGTTTTATAGCAAGAGTAATTAATCGTTGTTGTTTCAAGGTCAATCTATTCACACGTCTTGATAATATTTTTCCTTGTTCACTAATAAATCGACTAATTAAACTCATGTTTCTATAATCAATTCGATCCCCCGATTGAATCGGGGGCAAACGCCTACGAAAAGATCGCTTGAATTTAAGAAAAGGTCGCTTGGATTTATCCATGGTTTGTTTGTTTAATTTATTCCTTATCCCTAAAATCCTATTTCTTAATTCTAATTCATTTTAAATCCACCCAAAATAGGATTTTTAAAAAATAGGATTTGTTTATTTTCTATTTAAATATGTTATATATATAATGTCATTTTTTCCCCTTCCTTGAAAGGGTAAGACACAGGTACTTGGTTCGCTCTATTTCTTTATCTCCCCATGAATCGTATGTTTGTAACAATAGGGACAGAATTTTTTCAATTCAAATCGATTAGGCGTATTGTGCCGGTTCTTTTGAGTAATATATCTGGAAATACCTCTTGATACCTTATCAACACTG